AATTGCATTGTTGCAATGATGTAATTAACAAAAAAAAAAAAGAAAAACCCCATGCCTATAAGTTTCTGCCGGGCTTACTGGGTCATGGACGAATATGTGTTACACCATTAATCAAATGCCGGGACAAATCAGCTCTGCATTGGGGAATATTTCTAGTTATGGCCCTGAAAAAGGAACCAAATGCCAGGAATAGATCACTGATAGCGACCCCCACAATTATTATCCGTGATTTATCATTAAACGATAACAAATAAGAATAAACCCGTTGCTGGTTTCTTGCGAACCGCCCTATGTTGATAGTATTTATATGTAATATTTCGTTATTTCATTCTTAAAGGACTATTAAACGATAATATTTAAGAATAAACCAGTTGTTGGTTTCTTGCTAACCGCCAAATGTTTATATAGTTTATTATGGTGTACTTACTAATTTGACTGATATCTTTGAATTATATAAGGTATGCCATTTTATGCTTAATAAATCATTACATTTATATCGGTAAATTTAGTTAATATTGATTAAGCTAAACCAATAATACTGATTTAATATATTTAAGCTTTAAGTGATGTATGCTTGATGTAATTTTTATATGCTAATTGATGGTATCTAGTTTAATATCAATTTAAATTGATTATTAATGAATGAATTCAAGGACATACATGTAAAATTTACATAATATGTACTAGTACATATATGTATAATTAATAACTCTATGCACTGTCATACAAAATTGTTTTATATTCCATATATTATGTGGGCGGGCGGGGTTCGGCGCAGCAGAAAATAGTTTAATTTTAGAATTTTGGCTTTGGGAGTCAAGGGTGGAAGTTAAAATCTTCTTTTTTTGAGCACTAGGGGGGGATTTAACCTCCGGCCTTCGGATTACAAGACCGATGCTCTATTATGCTGAGCTACTAGGGCAATATTTATTTAAGGATTTTATTTTCTGCTCAGCCTGCGAGGGGAATTAGGATTAAGAAGAGGGAGAAGTAAATAAGGGAAGCGATTTGGCCGATGACAATAAAAGGGTGTTCAACTGGCATTCCTCCAATTCATGTAAGGATAATTACGTCTGCGATAAGGGTTCAAAATAGAATTTGGGTGAGGGGACGAAAGGTTAGGCTTCGTTGATTAGAGGTGTGAAGAAGGGGGACGGTTGCGAGTACAAGGATGGAGAAGAGAAGGGCTAAAACGCCCCCGAGCTTGTTTGGGATGGAGCGAAGAATAGCATAGGCGAAAAGAAAATATCACTCCGGCTTAATATGGGGAGGGGTTACGAGGGGGTTTGCAGGGGTGAAGTTATCAGGGTCTCCAAGGAGATTGGGGGAGAACAGGGCCAGGGTTGTAAGGGTGAGAAGAAGAATAATAAAGCCGAGGAAGTCTTTGTAGGAGTAATAGGGATGAAAAGGAATTTTATCGGCGTCAGAGTTAATGCCGGTGGGATTACTGGATCCTGTCTCGTGAAGGAAGAGGAGGTGAAGGATTGCGGCGGCGGCGATTAGGAAGGGGAATAAGAAGTGAAAGGCAAAAAATCGGGTAAGGGTGGCGTTATCTACAGAGAAACCCCCTCAAATTCATTGGACTAAGGTGTTTCCCACGTAAGGGATGGCAGATAGTAGGTTGGTAATAACGGTAGCGCCTCAAAAGGATATTTGTCCTCAGGGTAGGACGTAGCCTACAAATGCAGTTATTATAACAAGTAGGAGAAGAATAACTCCAATGTTTCAGGTTTCTTTATAGAGGTAGGAGCCATAATATAAACCTCGGGCAATGTGTATATAAATACAAATAAAAAAAAAGGATGCGCCGTTAGCATGGATATTTCGAATTAATCAGCCGTAGGTAACATCTCGACAGATATGGGCCACAGAGGAGAAGGCCATGGAGACATCAGAGGTGTAGTGTATAGCTAGGAAGAGCCCGGTTAAAATTTGTGTAATTAAACATAGCCCTAAAAGAGAGCCGTAATTTCATCAGATGGAAATATTAGATGGGGAGGGGAGGTCAATAAAGGTGTCGTTAACAATTTTTAGGAGGGGGTGGGTTTTTCGGAGGCTGGCCATAAAGAGTTCTTATAGTTAAATAATAACGGTGGTTTTTCAAATCATTAGTCCTGGTTAAAGTCCGGGTGGGAACTATGACTTATTTTGTGTCTTTATTTCTGTTTGGGTTGATTTTGGGTCTTGTAGCTGTTGCGTCTAATCCGGCTCCTTATTTTGCGGCGTTAGGGTTAGTGGTGGCTGCTGGTGTGGGGTGTGGGGTGTTAGCGGGGCATGGAGGTGCTTTTTTATCTTTAGTGTGTTGATTAATTTATTTGGGGGGAATGCTAGTATTTTTTGCTTATTCAACAACTTTGGCTGCTGACCCCTTTCCGGAGTCTCGGGGAGATAGTTCTTTTGTAGCGTATGTAGGAGGATATCTAGGGGCAGTGGGGTTGGCAGGGGGGTGGTTTTGAGGGGGGTGGTACGGGGCATCGTGGGTTGTGGTGGATGAGTTTAAAGAATTTTCGATATTGCGAGGGGATTCAAGTGGGGCGGCTTTGATGTACTCGGGGGGGGGGGGAATGCTTGTTATTTGTGCGGGGGCTCTTTTGTTAACTTTGTTCGTAGTATTAGAGATAACTCGGGGGCTAAGTCGTGGGGCATTACGAGCTGTTTAGGTTGGTTAATAAGAGGGCTAAAGCTATTGTAAGGAAAAAGAGGGTAAGGTAAGTTTTGATTATGCCTTGCTGGGCATTGCTTGTTGAAGTAATAAGAGGGATGTGGGAGGGGGGGATTGTTTTAGGCCCGATTTTTTCTAACCATGTCTGGTCTACCAGGTGGGTGGCGATGGTTTGTCCTAAGACAAAGCTAAGTTTGGGGGCAAGTCGGTGGAAAATAGTGGGGAAAAAGCCGAGTAAGTTAGAGAAATGGTGAGTTAATTGGGCGGGGGAAGTTTTAAATTGCTTATTGGTTAAGGAGGCTAATTCTAGGGCGATAAGAAGGCCTGCAATAGTTACCAAAAGGGCGCTGAGTTTAAGGGCGAGGGGTATAGTTATTGTAGGTGCTTTTAAGGGAAAAAAATTAGTAGAAATTAAGAGGCCTGCGATCACGCTCCCCCAGGCTAGGCGCTTTAAAGGGTTAATTACGGAGAGGTTGTTTTCATTGATAGGAGGAAGGGCTGAAAAGCGGGGGTGTCCTATTGAGACAAAGTAGACCACTCGGAGGCTGTAAACAGCTGTGAAGGAGGTGGCTAGGAGGGTAAGGAAAAGGGCTCAGGCGTTTAGATAAGATGTGTTAAGGGCTTCAATGATGGCATCTTTTGAAAAGAAGCCTGCTAAGAAAGGGGTGCCGGTAAGGGCAAGGCTTCCAATAGTTATACAAGAGGAAGTAAGGGGGGCAAGGTGGTGAAGTCCGCCTATTTTGCGAATATCTTGTTCATCATTTAGGCTGTGGATTATGGCTCCGGAGCACAGGAAGAGTATGGCTTTAAAGAATGCGTGAGTACAAATATGTAGGAAGGTTAGTCGGGGTTGGTTAAGACCGATTGTGACTATTATTAGGCCCAGCTGGCTTGATGTAGAGAATGCAATAATTTTTTTAATATCATTTTGTGTGAGGGCACAAATGGCGGTAAATAGGGTAGTAAGTGCTCCAAGACAGAGGCATAGAGTGAGGGCAGGGGGGTTATTTTCGATTAAAGGGTGAAGTCGAATGAGAAGAAAGATTCCTGCGACTACTATTGTGCTGGAGTGAAGTAGGGCGGATACCGGGGTGGGGCCTTCTATTGCGGAGGGGAGTCATGGATGAAGTCCAAATTGTGCAGATTTACCGGTGGCGGCTAGGATTAGGCCAAATAAAGGGAGGGTTAGGTCGAGGTTTTTAGAGGAAGAAAACATTTGTTGTATTTCTCAGGAACCTAGGTTTGTTGCGAATCATGCTATGCTAAGAATAAGGCCAACATCGCCCACCCGATTGTATAAAACGGCTTGAAGGGCGGCTGTATTGGCATCGGCTCGTCCGTGCCATCAGCCAATGAGAAGAAAAGATATAATGCCAACTCCTTCTCAGCCGATGAAGAGTTGGAACATATTGTTAGCTGTGACAAGTACAAGTATTGCCACTAGAAAAAGGAGGAGGAATTTAAAGAATCGACTTATATTAGGGTCTGTGTGCATATACCAGGAGGCGAACTCAAGAATAGATCAGGTTACATAAAGGGCGACGGGTATAAAAATGATGGAGTAGTGATCGAATTTAAAGCTTAAGTTGATATCGAAGGTATTGGTACTTATTCAGTGTCAGTTAGTAATGATGGTCTCAGCTCCGTGATTTAGGAAGATGAAGAGGGGGAGCAGGCTGGTGAAAAAAGCTGTTTTTACTGCGGTTTTAGTGTGGCTAAGGGCTCAATTTTTTGAGAGAGGATTAGGAGAGAGGGCGGTAATTAGGGGAAAAATAAGTAAAGTGAAGATGGCTAAGAGGGCGGAGTTTAGGATAAGTGTAGTAGGGTACATAACTACTACTTGGATTTGCACCAAGGATTTTTGGTTCCTAAGACCAATGGATGGGCTGTTATCCTTTAGAAGCACGAGAGAGCTGTGGAGTTTAACCACAGAAGTAGGGATTAGCAGTCTCTAGTGCCTCGGGCCTTTCTCGGTAAATAAAAGGGTTTCAACCTCTATTTTTAGAATCACAATCTAATGTTTTGGTTAAACTATAGCTACAGAAGCATCAACCTCAGATAAGGGCAGGTTTAAAAATAAGAAGGGTCATGGGAAGAAGATGGAGAATGAGGAGAAGGTGTTCACGTGTGTGAGGGGGCTCTAGGGCAATAATATGGGAGGGGAGGGGGCCCCGCTGGGTCGTTAAGAACAGGTAAAGAGAATAACTAGCGGTGACAAGAGTTCCGGTGCCTGTGAGGGCAATAGTCCAGGCGGATCAGTTAAATAGTGAGGTAATGATCATTAGTTCTCCTATGAGGTTAGGAAGGGGGGGTAGGGCGAGGTTAGCAAGGTTTGCTATAAACCATCAGGTGGCTGTTAAAGGAAAAATTATTTGGAGGCCTCGGGTTAAAAGCATAGTACGGCTATGTGTGCGTTCGTAGGTGGTATTAGCTAGGCAAAATAGGGCAGAGGAGGCTAAGCCGTGGGCAATTATTAAGATAATAGCTCCGGTGAATCCTCAGGGTGTTTGAATAAGAATTCCGCTTGCGACTAAGCCCATATGACTCACGGAGGAGTAGGCAATCAGGGATTTAAGGTCTGTTTGTCGGAGGCAGATGGAGCCGGTTATAATTACTCCTCAGAGGGCAAGGATAATGAAAGGGTAGGCCAATTCTTTAGTTAAAGGGTCAAGTATAACTATTATGCGTATTATGCCGTAGCCACCAAGCTTAAGTAGGACGGCGGCTAGGACTATTGAGCCTGCAATTGGTGCTTCAACATGGGCCTTAGGAAGTCAAAGGTGGACACCATAAAGAGGTATTTTAACAAGGAAAGCTAGGAGACAGCCTATTCATCAAAGTTTATCCCCGTAAGAAGAAAGGTGGAGGGGCTGGGTGTAGGGTAGTGTGAATAAGGAAAGGGTTCCGGCGTGGTTTTGTAGGAGGAGGAGGGCGACGAGAAGGGGGAGAGAACCGGCAAGGGTATAGAATAAAAAGTAGGTGCCGGCGTTGAGGCGTTCTGTTTGATTACCTCAGCGGGTGATGATAATTAAGGTGGGGACTAAGGTGGCTTCAAATATAATATAAAATAAGATAATTTCGGTGGCCCCGAATGCTGCAATTAGAAATATTTGGAGGGAGGTTAGAAGGGTAATATAAGTTCGTTGGCGGTTTTTTGGTTCCAGGGTTATGTGGTTTTGGCTTGCAAGGATTATTAGGGGTAGAAGTCAGCAGGAGAGGATCAAGAGGGGGGTTGAGAGAGGGTCTGTGGCTAAGTAAAAATTAGAGCTGGTTCAACCTGTTTCAGAGGTTCATTTAAATCAGGTTAGGCTAATTAGGGCAATAATTAGGCTATGAGTAGTAGAGGCTAGTCAGAGCCATTTTATAGGGGTGAGTCAAATTGTGGGGAAAAGTATGAGCGTGGGAATTAGGACTTTTAACATTGTAGGAGGTTTAGGCTTTGGAGGCGGTCTGTACCATGTGTGCGGGCGGTGGCTACCAAGAGGGCAAGGCCTGTGCTTGCTTCACAAGCTGAGAATGCAAGGAGAAGTATGGGGGCCGGGGAGAAGCCGGTGGCTTCTAATTGAAGGGTTCAAAGGGAGAGGGCAATAAATAAAGAGAGTATTATTCCTTCAAGACAAAGGAGGGCGGAGAGGAGGTGAGTGCGGTGAAATGCTAGTCCTATTAGTCCAAGGATAAAGGCTGAAGTAAAGCTGAAGTGTACGGGGGTCATAAAACAATCATGGGTTTAAACCATGTTTTTTTGGGTCGAAATCAAAGGTCTTATTTTGGACTAACTGTTTTATTCGGCTCATTCAAGGCCTCCCTGAACTCATTCATAAGCTAGGCCGAGGGTAAGAAGGGCTAGAATGGCGGTGGCTCATACTAGGGTTATAAGGGGGGTTAGAAGCTGGTCTCCTCATGGAAGAGGGAGGAGGAGGGCAATTTCTAGGTCAAAGAGCAGGAATAGGATGGCAATAAGAAAAAAGCGAAGGGAAAAGGGAAGGCGGGCAGATCCCAGGGGGTCAAAGCCGCATTCATAGGGTGAAAGCTTTTCGGCGTCGGGGCTAAGCTGAGGAAGTCAAAAGGACACGGCGGCTAGGATTAGGGAGAGGGTAATAGTAATAATAATTACTGTTGTGACCAGGTTCATTATTTTCCCTTGGGGTTTAACCAAGGCCGGGTGATTGGAAATCACTTATACTAATATCTGTACTAGGAAAATTATGAGCCTCATCAGTAAATAGAGACATAGAGGAAGAGTCAGACTACGTCGACAAAATGTCAGTATCAGGCGGCGGCTTCAAATCCGAAGTGGTGCTCAGATGTAAAATGATATTGAATTTGTCGTAGGAGGCAGATAGCTAGAAAAGTTGAGCCAATAATAACATGGAGGCCGTGGAAGCCTGTGGCAACGAAGAAGGTAGAACCGTAAACTCCGTCAGCGATTGTGAAAGGGGCTTCGTAGTACTCTATGCCTTGGAGAAGGGTAAAGTAAAACCCTAAAATAATAGTTAGGGTGAGAGATTGGATGGCTTGTTTACGGGCCCCCTCCATGATGCTATGGTGGGCCCATGTAACGGTTACACCAGAAGCCAGAAGGACAGCAGTATTTAAGAGGGGGACTTCGAAAGGGTCCAAGGTTGTAATGCCTGTGGGCGGTCAGCAGCCCCCAAGTTCTGGGGTGGGGGCTAGGCTTGCGTGATAAAAAGCTCAGAAGAAGCCTAGAAAAAAGAAAACTTCCGATGTGATAAAGAGGATTATACCGTAGCGAAGTCCTTTTTGAACAGGGGGGGTGTGGTGACCTTGAAAGGTCCCCTCTCGAACAATGTCACGTCATCACTGGTATATTGTTAACAGAAGGAGAACTAATCCGAGGTATATTAGGACAGTAGAGTGGAAATGAAATCAGACTGCAAGGCCTGATGTTACAAGGAGGGCGGCGGTTGCGCCGGTAAGGGGTCAGGGACTTGGGTCAACCATGTGGTATGCATGTGCTTGGTGGGCCATTAGATGTTTTCTTGTAAATAAAGGCTTAGGAGGAGAACAAATACGTAGGCTTGAATTATGGCAACTGCAATTTCTAGGAGGGTAAGAAGAAATAGGACAGCTGTAGTTAGGATAGCTACGGCAGGTATTATAGGTAGAAGAACAAAGGCAGCTGTGGCGATTAGTTGAATAAGTAGATGACCAGCGGTAAGGTTAGCTGTTAATCGTACGCCCAGGGCAATGGGACGGATTAATAAGCTAACTGTCTCAATAATGATAAGGGTGGGGATTAGGGGGGTTGGGGTGCCTTCTGGAAGGAGATGGCCTAGGGCAATGGTGGGTTGGTTACGTATACCAATAAATACGGTAGCGAGTCAGAGGGGGATGGCGAATCCCAGGTTAAGGGAAAGTTGTGTGGTGGGGGTAAAAGTGTATGGAAGTAGCCCAAGTATATTTAGGGTAATAAGAAAAAGTATCAAAGAGGTCAAGATAGCGGCTCACTTATGGCCGGCTAAGTTTAGGGGGAGGAGAAGTTGTTGGGTAAATCGGTTAATAAATCAGCCTTGAAGGGTGAGAAGGCGGTTATTTAATCAGCGGGCGGAGGAAGCTGGGAAAAGGATTCAAGGGAGGGTAAGGGCTAAGGCTATAAGGGGAATACCTAAGTGTGTGGGGCTTATAAATTGATCAAAGAAGTTTAGTATCATGGTCAGTTTCAGGGCTCAGGCTTAGTTTTTTGGGTGTTTAGCATATTGGGTTCATTTGTAAAAGTGTGGCTAAGGACTTTAGGGGGAATAATTGTTAGGAAAATTAGTCAGGAAAATATTAAAATAATAAATCAAGGGGCAGGGTTGAGTTGGGGCATTTCACTAAAGGTGGTAGGGGGTCACCAGTTTTTAGCTTAAAAGGCTAACGCTACTCCCAGTTTAGCTTTTTAGTGAGGCGTCTTCAAGTATTAAGGAGGATCAGTTTTCAAAGCAGTTTAGGGGTACTGCTTCAACTACAATTGGTATAAAGCTATGGTTTGCCCCACAGATCTCAGAGCATTGTCCATAAAACACTCCGGGGTGGGAGGCAATAAAGGCTGTCTGATTTAGTCGGCCGGGGACGGCGTCTATTTTTACTCCGAGGGAGGGAACAGCTCAAGAGTGAAGGACGTCTTCTGCTGAAACTAGGATTCGAATAGGGGATTCAACAGGGACGACCATGCGGTGGTCTGTCTCTAGAAGTCGGAACTGTCCGGGGTTCAGGTCTTGTGTTGGGATTATATAGGAGTCAAAACCTAGATCTGCATAGTCGGTATACTCATAGCTTCAGTACCACTGATGGCCCATGGCTTTAATAGTGAGGTGGGGGTCATTAATTTCGTCTATAAGGTAAAGGATTCGGAGGGAGGGAAGGGCAATTAGAATAAGAATTACTGCTGGTAGGATGGTTCAGATGATTTCAATTTCTTGGGAGTCAAGAATATATTTGTTTGTAAGTTTTGTGGAGACCATTGCTACGATAATGTAAAGTACTAAGGTGCTAATAAGGAAAACAATTATTAGGGCGTGGTCGTGGAAGTGTAGAAGTTCTTCTATTACAGGTGAAGCCGCGTCTTGGAATCCTAGTTGTGAGGGATGTGCCATTTAGCTAGATGCTTAAGGCACGCAGGGGTTTAACCCACAATTTTGCCTTGACAAGGCAGTGTAATACGAGTTTTACTAGTGTCTTATAAAGAAAGTGGCAGAGTGGTTAAGCAGCTGACTTGAAATCAGCACACGGGGGTTCAATTCCTTCCTTTCTCGTTAATTGGTTCGAACTTGTACAAATGCAGGCTCTTCAAATGTATGATAAGGAGGGGGGCATCCATGAAGTCATTCTACGTTTGTAGAGGTAAGTTCAACTGATATTACTTCTCGTTTAGCGGCAAAGGCTTCCCAAAGAATAAATAGGAATATAACTACTGCGATAAGGGAAATCAAGGAGCCAATAGAGGAGATAGTGTTTCATAGTGTGTAGGCGTCAGGGTAGTCGGAGTACCGCCGGGGTATTCCGGCCAACCCTAGAAAATGTTGGGGGAAGAAGGTTAGGTTAACTCCGATAAATATTACTCCAAAGTGGATTTTTGTCCAAGTGCTATGTAGTGTAAAGCCTGTAAATAGAGGAAATCAATGGACAAAGGCAGCAAGGATGGCGAAGACTGCCCCCATTGAGAGAACATAATGGAAGTGTGCAACTACGTAGTAGGTGTCGTGGAGGACAATATCTAAGGAGGAGTTGGCTAAAACGATGCCTGTTAGTCCTCCAACGGTAAAGAGGAAAATAAAACCAAGGGCTCAGAGGAGAGGTGTTTCCCATTTAATTGACCCACCATGGAGGGTGGCCAACCAGCTAAACACTTTTACTCCGGTTGGGATGGCAATAATTATTGTGGCAGATGTAAAGTAGGCACGGGTGTCTACATCTATTCCGACTGTGAACATATGGTGTGCTCAGACAATAAAACCGAGGAGTCCGATGGCTATTATTGCCCAAACTATGCCCATATAGCCGAAAGGTTCTTTTTTACCAGAGTAGTAGGCTACGATGTGGGAGATTATGCCGAAGCCGGGGAGAATCAAGATGTAGACTTCTGGGTGGCCGAAGAATCAAAATAGGTGTTGGTAAAGGATGGGGTCTCCTCCTCCTGCAGGGTCAAAAAAAGTGGTGTTCAAGTTTCGATCTGTGAGCAGCATAGTAATTCCTGCGGCTAAAACAGGGAGCGAGAGGAGAAGAAGGACTGTAGTAATAAGGAGGGCTCAAACAAAGAGGGGGGTCTGATACTGGGAGATGGCAGGCGGCTTTATATTAATAATGGTCGTGATGAAGTTGATTGACCCAAGAATTGAGGAAACACCGGCGAGATGGAGAGAGAAGATGGTTAGGTCTACGGAGGCCCCTGCATGAGCAAGATTACCTGCTAAGGGGGGGTATACTGTTCAGCCTGTCCCAGCTCCAGCCTCAACTCCGGAAGAGGCCAGGAGGAGGAGGAATGAGGGGGGGAGAAGCCAAAAACTCATATTATTTATTCGAGGGAATGCTATGTCTGGGGCTCCAATTATTAATGGGATTAATCAGTTTCCAAAGCCGCCAATCATAATTGGTATTACTATAAAGAAGATTATAACGAAAGCATGTGCTGTTACGATAACGTTGTAAATTTGGTCGTCCCCCAGGAGGGCCCCGGGTTGACTTAATTCAGCTCGAATTAGGAGGCTTAAGGCTGTGCCAACTATTCCGGCTCAGGCACCGAATACTAAATAGAGGGTGCCAATGTCTTTGTGGTTGGTCGAGAAAAATCAGCGTGTAATTGCCACAGGTAAGGTGGCTGAGTTTAAGCGGTGGATTGTAGCTCCATGTACAGAGGTTTAATTCCTCTCTTTATCAAGTCTTGTGGTGTAAACACGTCAGATTGCAAATCTGAAGATGCGCGTTTATAGCGTGCCGGGGCTTCTTCCCGCCTCTTTTTCGGACGGCGGGAAGAAGTAGATGGATGCTCGCTGGTTAGAGCTCTTAGCTGTTAACTGAGACCCTGTAGGATCGAGGCCTTCCCATCTAGAAAAGCTTTAGCTTAGTTAAAGTGTCTGGGTTGCATTCAGAAGATGTGGGATAAAGTCCTGCAAGTTTTATCAGGGGCTGGGGGGTTTTCACCCTCATTTAGAGCTTTGAAGGTTCTTGGTTTAATTATTATCCTAAGCCTCTTAAGGGGTTAAAAGGGCTTGGAGAGCGGGGGTAAGTGGGAGGAGGGTTAAAGTTCCAAGAGTGGCTAGGGAGAGGGGAAGGGTGACTTGGGTAAAGGAAAGGCGTCAAGGGGAAATAGTGGCAAGGGTGCTAGGGGGGGTAGTGAGGGTTATAGCATAACAGAGGCGGAGGTAGAAATAAAGGCTAAGGAGTGCGCTTAGGGCTATTAGGGTGGCGGTGAGGGGAAGTCCTTGTTTTGTTAGTTCTTGAAGAATAAGTCATTTGGGCATAAATCCTGTTAAGGGGGGTAAACCCGCAAGGGAGAGGAGAACAAGGGCTGTTAGGGTGGCTAGGGCGGGGGCTTTGGTTCAAGAGAGGGCTAGTGTATTAATGTTTGTGGCGGCGCTTATTTTAAAGGAGAGGAATGCTGTGGAGGTTATAATAAGGTAAAGTGAAAGATTAAGGAGGGTCAGGAGAGGGGCAAATTGAACAATTAAGATTATTCAGCCAAGGTGGGCGATGGAAGAGTAGGCTAAAATTTTTCGTAACTGGGTTTGGTTCAGACCGCCTCAGCCGCCTACAAGGGTAGAAAGGAGGCCAATTAGAATAAGAAGAGTTGGGTTGATAGCAGGGGCTACTTGAAGGATAAGGGCGAAAGGCCCAAGTTTTTGTCATGTTGAGAGAATTAGGCCTGTAGTCAGGTCTAGGCCTTGAAGGACCTCGGGGAGTCAAAAGTGGAGGGGGGCTAGACCAATTTTAAGTGCTAGGGCAAGCATTGTAATGGTAGTGGTAAGGGGGTGGGAGAGTTGAAGAATATCTCATTCTCCAACGAGTCATGCGTTAGTGGTGCTAGCAAATAAAATTGTGGCTGCAGCGGTAGCTTGGGTGAGAAAATATTTGGTAGTTGCCTCTACTGCACGGGGGTGGTGGTGGCGTGCTATCAAGGGGATAATAGCAAGGGTGTTAATTTCTAGGCCTATTCATGCGAGTAGTCAGTGGGAGCTTGCGAAAGTAAGTGTTGTACCTAGACCTAAACTAGAGAGGAGGAGGGCAAGGACGAAGGGGTTCATTAGTGAAGGAGGGGGTTTAACCAACATGTTCGGGGTATGGGCCCGAAAGCTTTATTAGCTGACTTTACTAGAGAGTGGTGTAACGGGAGCACTAAGAGTTTTGATCTCTTGAGGATGGGTTCAAATCCCTTCTTTCTAGGTGTGAGGAGCTGGGGGGACTTGAACCCTCATTTATCACTCTATCAAAGTGGTCCTTAGGCATTCGGGCACAATTCCAGTAATATTAAAGTTGAGGAGGTAGGCCTGCAAGGGCAATAGGGAGGGCTAGGTGTCAAAGTACTAGGGCGAGGGTAAGGGGTAGGAAGTTTTTTCACACTAAGTGTATAAGTTGGTCATAGCGGAAGCGGGGGTAGGAGGCTCGGACCCAGAGGAAAAGAACTGATAGGCAAGCAGCTTTAATTATAAGGTTAATGGCGGTTAATTGGGGAAGGGAGGGAATGTGAGAGGCCCCTAGAAAAAGAATGGTTGAGAGGGTGTTTATTAAAAGGATATTAGCATATTCAGCTAAAAAGAAGAGGGCAAAGGGTCCCCCGGCATACTCTACGTTGAAGCCAGAGACTAGTTCGGATTCACCCTCAGTGAGGTCGAAAGGGGCGCGGTTAGTTTCGGCGAGTGTTGAAATATATCATATAGCAGCGAGAGGTCAGCCAGGGACAATTAATCAAATACTTTCTTGGGTAATATTAAAGGTTTGTAGGGTAAAGCCCCCTGTTAAGATGATAATGCTAAGAAGGATAAGTCCGAGACTTACTTCATAGGAGATAGTTTGGGCAACCGCTCGTAAGGCCCCGATGAGTGCATATTTTGAGTTGGATGCTCAGCCGGAGCCGAGGATGGAATATACGGTGAGGCTCGATAGGGCTAAAATAAACAAGATTCCCAGGTTTAGGTCTGTAACAGGGTAGGGGAGGGGTATAGGGGCTCAAAGAGTGAGAGCAAGTATTAAAGCAAGTGTAGGAGTGGCGAGAAAAAGAAAGGGGGAGGAGGTAGAGGGGCGTACGGGTTCTTTAATAAAAAGTTTGACTCCGTCTGCAATAGGTTGAAGTAATCCGTAAGGTCCAACAATGTTTGGCCCCTTTCGGAGTTGTATATAACCCAGGACTTTTCGTTCGAGAAGGGTGAGGAAAGCTACAGCAAGAAGGACGGGGAGGATGTAGGCAAGGGGGTTAACAATATAAATAATTAGGGTTGTAATCATAGCTAAGAAGAGGGGTTGAACCTCTGAGTGAAAGGGCTTAGGCCTTTTGCAATTACCGGGCTCTGCCATCTTAGCGCGCCGTTCTCTTGGGCTCGTTTGAATGTATCCCCTTTTCTGTTTTAGTTGTTTTCATCAGGTGGGGCTGAGGCATGCTTTAAGTATAGGCCTCCTCTTCCCGGTCCTTTCGTACTAGGGAGGGTTACATCATAGATAGAAACTGACCTGGATTACTCCGGTCTGAACTCAGATCACGTAGGACTTTAATCGTTGAACAAACGAACCCTTAATAGCGGCTGCACCATTAGGATGTCCTGATCCAACATCGAGGTCGTAAACCCCCTTGTCGATAGGGACTCTGGGAGGGGATTGCGCTGTTATCCCTAGGGTAACTTGGTTCGTTGATCGGCGTTTGCCGGATCATTTTTGGTCAGAAATTCTGTTACTTAGAGCTGTCGCTCTTGGTTGTTGAAAGGGTTTTCCTAGTCCACACGGGGGTTTTGTATTTCCCCGTGGTCGCCCCAACCAAAGACACTCAGGCTAGGGGGCACTGTAATTAACCGCATAATTCAGGGTTTTAAATGTGGGCTGCCTTTTGTCTAAAGCTCCATAGGGTCTTCTCGTCTTATGTTTTTATCTCCGCTTCTGCACGGGGAAATCAATTTCATTGACTAGGAGAAGGAGACAGTTAAGCCCTCGTTGTGCCATTCATACAGGTCTCTATTTAAAAGACAAGTGATTGCGCTACCTTCGCACGGTCAAAATACCGCGGCCGTTAAACTTAGGGTCACAGGGCAGGCGGGACCTCTTATGTTTTAATTTGCAAGAGGCGATGTTTTTGGTAAACAGGCGAGGCTTGGGTTTGCCGAGTTCCTTCTTCTCCTTTAAGTCTTTCCTTAAGGGCACTCCTGTGTAGGGGTAACGATTGTATTATACGTGTTTTTCTAGCAGTTTTTTGGTTTGTATGTCCCTCTTGTTTTGGGTTCGTTATTTGTCGGCGGGGGATCCGATCCGACTTACACATGTGCTGGGAGAGGGTTATTCCCTCTTATTACTCATTCTAGCATAGTCTCTCCCAGGGGGGGGGGGCATGGGGTGGCTTAGTAAGATTAGGGGGGTGGGAGTATTTATCAGAATAAAAGGTTTAAGTTAGTCTGTCTGAGCTTTAACGCTTTCTGTGCAGGTGGCTGCTTTTAGGCCCACTGGAGCAGATACCTATATTACTATGATCCTTAGCCGCCTGATAAGGTTGTGTCCTTGTTCAAAAGAGCTGTACCTCTTTTGACTAACTCCCTTGGTTTCTTCAGGGCCGGTGTCAGTAAAACTTTGGGGGCTTGAAGAGCCGGGGGGCTGAACTTCTATTCATTTCTTAAGCAACCAGCTATAACTAAACTCGGTAGGTTTATCACCTCTACTCGGAGCTCTTCCCACTCTTTTGCCACAGAGACGGGTTGGCCCTAATAGGCTGTCTCGGAGTAGCTCGTTTAGTTTCGGGGGCCATAACTAAAGATCTCTTTGCTTTGGTTTGCTGGCTAAATCATGATGCAAAAGGTACAAGGGTTAATCTTTGCTTTTTTAGGCTTTAATGGGTTGTTTCATTTCTTTTTCAGCTTTCCCTTGCGGTACTTTCTCTGTTGCTCAGGGCTCCTTTTCTGTCACCCATACTAAGGGGGAAAAATGATTTGTTTAGTTCGTGTAGGTTATGCGGGGGTATATATATTGTGGTATTATTCAAATGGTTAGGCTAGCTATTCAGCTCAGTGCGACCCGATTTGCACGGATGTCTTCTCGGTGTAAGGGAGGTGCTTTTCTAGTTTAGCTGCGCTCTGGTTGTTCCAAGTGCACCTTCCGGTACACTTACCATGTTACGACTTGCCTCCCCTTAGTCTAATTGTTTTCTTAGTTATTTAGAGAAAGTGGACTTGGGGAGAGTGACGGGCGGTGTGTGCGCGCCTCAGAGCCAGTTTCAAGAGAATTCTCTATTTTCTGTTTACTGCTAAATCCACCTTTAGTTACTGGTTTCACAGTATCGTTCGTATTACTCTAGGTTAGAGAATGTAGCCCATTTCTTCCCATCTCATACGCTACACCTCGACCTGACGTTTGGGGTTATACCCTTTTTGTTTACTATGAGGCCTTCACAGGGTAAGCTGACGACGGCGGTATATAGGCGGGATTAACAAGAGGTGGTGAGGTTGAACGGGGGGTATCGGTTCTAGAACAGGCTCCTCTAGGTGGGTCTGGGGCACCGCCAAGTCCTTTGGGTTTTAAGCTGGCGCTTGTAGTCCCCTGGCGGATATTAGTTGTAATTTTTTATCAAAGTTTATGGCTAAGCATAGTGGGGTATCTAATCCCAGTTTGTGACATAGCTATCGTGGGTTCGGGGGGGGGGGGTAAAGCTACTTTCGTGAGGGGGCTTCATACTTCCAGGTGCGTATAACAGCTTAGGAGGCGTTCGGCTTTAGTTAATAGGCTCCCTAACCACTCTTTACGCCGGTAGTTATCAACTCGGGTCTCTCGTATAACCGCGGTGGCTGGCACGAGTTTTACCGACCCTAATTTACTTTAACTAAGTCAAGTTTTCACTTATGGCTTAATGTTTATTACTGCTGAGTACCCTTGGGGGTGTGGCTTAGCAAGGCGTTTTGGGCTGCCGGGGCGTGCCTGATGCCGGCTCCTTATTTCCGGGCAGGGGATTAAGGGCATTCTCACAGGGATGCGGAGACTTGCATGTATAGATTTGGTAAAAGTTGATAGTAAAGTCAGGACCAAGCCTTTGTGCTTGCGGAGCTTTCTAGGGCTCATCTTAACATCTTCGGTGTTATGCTTTACTTAATCTACGTTAAC